AAAGTACCTCGTATTTTACCCTCTGCTTCTGGTTGTCTCGCAATACCCTCTACAGCTTGGCCTGCAGCAGTACCTTGACCAACTCCGGGTCCAATAGAAGCAAGTCCTACAGCCAATCCAGCAGCAATAACGGAAGCGGCAGAAATCAGTGGATTCATGGTAAGTTCCTCGCACAAAAAAAAAAAAAATGGTTAATGATACAATCAACCAATGAATTATTACTTAATTTTATCATTAAGTTTGATCATTAAGATCTATTGGGTCGGAGTAACTAAAAACTAATGATAATATTACTGAATCGTCAGAACTACTTCGATATCTCGTTTTTTGTTTCTACCCATGATGAAGTTTTTGTAAATCCATATACATACGGCTCTAGTTATTGCATTTCTTTCTTTCCAACCATTCTTTCATTCCATCCTTCGTTCTTTACTCTTCTATATCCTTGAGTTCATCTGTTTTTTCATCCAATCCACAATCACAAATGAAACAGAAGAAAGGACTTGACTTATCTTGTAATCCATCTAATCTAAATGCAGTAAACTGCAATCAAATCAATATATGCAATCAAATCAATATATGCAATCATCAATATATGCAATCATCAATATATGCAATGGATATCAATATGATCGATATCAACGATATCAATATATCAATATAACGATATCAATATGTATATCAATACATATATATATATTTTTTTTATTTATTTTGCTATATATATTGCTATCTATATGCTATATATATGTAATATATATAGCATATAGTTAGATATATATATAGTTAGTTAGTATATAGGTAAGGCATAAGGACTTCTATTTATATATAGATAGGACTATATAACTAGTGAATATCTAATATTACATATACATATTACATATACATTTCTTTCTTCCATAACGTAAACTGGCCACATTTTATATTGAATCGGATTATAGAATCATTCCTCGAAACCCACACAAAAAGCGGCTAGACTTATAGACATTACATACATCTAGTGTGACCTCCCCAACCCATCCCTTTTTTTTTTACAATTCCGTAATATCGTTCATCTTCTCTCCTACGACTCTAGGTCATATATTCATACGTATTTATATCTATTATGTTCTCCAACCAAGCAGATTATCTTGAACCATGCATGAATTGGGATAAGCTAAAAAAAAAAGACTATTTCGAAAACTAGTCAATGATGACCCTCCATGGATTCACCTATATAAGCCGCGGCTAACGTTGCAAAAATAAGAGCTTGAATACCACTTGTAAATAATCCAAGAAACATGACAGGTATAGGAACTACTGAAGGGACTAAAGAAACAAGAACAACAACTACTAATTCATCAGCCAATATATTCCCGAAAAGTCGAAAACTAAGAGATAAGGGTTTTGTGAAATCTTCTAGGATGTTAATTGGTAAAAGTATTGGAGTTGGTTTGATGTATTTCTCGAAATAACCCAACCCTTTTTTGGTAAGACCTGCATAAAAATATGCCACTGACGTGGGTAAAGCTAAAGCAACAGTAGTATTTATATCATTCGTGGGCGCAGCTAACTCCCCATGAGGTAACTGTATGATTTTCCAAGGTAAAAGGGCACCTGACCAATTAGAAACAAAAATAAATAGGAACATAGTTCCAATAAAAGGAACCCAAGGTCCATATTCTTCTCCAATCTGGGTTTTGCTCAAGTCTCGAATAAATTCAAGGACATATTCAAAGAAATTCTGACCGTCGGTCGGAATGGTTTGTGGATTCCGAACAGCTATGATGGCTGAACCTAACAAGATAGCAATTACGACCCAAGAAGTGATAAGTACTTGGGCATGGATTTGTAAACCTCCTATTTGCCAATAGAAATGTTGGCCTACTTCTACACCCGATATATCGTATAACCCCTTGAGTGTTTTAATGTAACATGGTATAACATTCATATTGTCCTCTGATAGAAATTGAACTTCAAAAAAGGAATTAGTTTGATTCAACCATTTCTTTCTCAACTCACCAACTTGAATCATTAATCATATATTTAGGATACCAAGAAATCACATAACATCATAATATATATCAATATCCCCAATCCCCAGTTCTTTTTTTTTCTATTTTTAAAAATTCAAAAAAAAGTAACCGATCCAATAAATCTATGGAGTTGCCCAATAATTAACATTAACTAATTTTATTATTCTTAATCTTAATCATAATCAACGATTTCTTATATAGCTAGAACGACCTTCACAAATTGCGGATACTAATTTGTTAAGAATCAATCGAATTGAAGCTATAGCGTCATCGTTGGCTGGAATCGAAATATCTGCAAGATCTGGGTCACAATTTGTATCGATTAAACAAATCGTTGGAATCCCCAAAATGGCACATTCTCGAAGAGCCGTATATTCTTCTTGCTGATCAACGATGATCACAATATCAGGCAATCCCGTCATATATTTGATCCCACCGAGATATGTTTGCAAGGTAGATAATTTTCTCTTCAACATTGCTGCATCTCTTTTGGGGAGACGGTTGAGTTTCCCCATCTTTTCTTCTGCTCTTAAGTCCCTGAACTTATAAAGTCTCGTTTCCGTAGTGGACCAATTCGTTAACATACCACCGAGCCATTTTTGATTAATAAAATGAGACCGAGCCCTTATTGCAGCTGATGCTACTGAATCCGATGCTTTATTTTTGGTACCGACGATTAAGAAGTTTTTTCCCCTACTTGCTGCATCAAAAACTAAATCACAGGCTTCTGATAAAAAACGAGCAGTTCTAGCGAGATTTGTAATATGAATACCTTTACGCTTTGCAGAAATGTAAGGGGCCATTCTAGGATTCCATTTCTTAGTACCATGACCAAAATGAACTCCTGCTTCCATCATCTCTTCCAAATTGATGTTCCAATATCTTCTTGTCATTTTTTCCCACACTTCCTTTTTGTTTTTTCTTTTTCGTATTATTAACAAAGAGACGAGGTACCTTGAAATAAATAATTGTTCCGATGGAACCTTCTACCGGGGATTGACCATTGATACACGGCACAAACCATAATTTTTTTTAATTACTTATTTTATTTATTACCAAATCAATAATCAGACCAGTATAGTTAAAAGATAGTTAAAGTGAAAATGAACCCGCTCTTAGGAATCATTAAATCGCATAAATGATTGTTCTGATGTCTCATGTAAATTTGTCTCATGGAAATTGTTTGTCGCGTAAGAACAAAATAATTCTCTATGGTGTAACAAAATATCTCTCATTTCCAACTCGAATAGATTTTTTCTTTTGATTTCCAAATAAATGTTTTTGTCTTGCCTTGAACGGTGCACAAATTTTTGGAATCCGGTACCAACAGGTATAATCCCCCCCAGAACAACGTTCTCTTTCAGGCCTTTCAACCAATCAATACGACCTCGTAGAGCAGCTTTTGCTAAAACTCGAGCGGTTTCTTGAAAACTTGCTTCGGATATGAAACTTTGAGTATTCAGAGACGCTCTTGTTATTCCCAATGAGATTGCCCGATAACAGATTGATTCGTCCAAAGCGCGCCCTGCTCGTTCCGCTCGCAACAATCCGATTAATTCTCCAGGCGAAAAAACATTAGACATTCCATCTTCTGAAACCAACACTTTTGATGTTACTTGACGTACAATAATCTCTATATGTCTATTATGGATCTGTACCCCCTGGGATCGATAAACCTTTTGGATCTTATTAACCAAAGAGATACGACTTTGGGCTATGGTTAGCTCAGCTCCAATCAAAAACCCCCAGGGGATCCCAAGAATTCTTGGTATACGCTCGTTCCAACCTTCAACTCTCCTTTCGAGGTTCATCGATATTGAATCAATCGAACGCACTTCTAAGATTTGTTCTACTTTTGGAAGACCTTGCGTTATGTCACCAGATCTCGATTTTTCATATATAAATGTAACTAATGTATCTCCTTCGTAAAGGATTTTCCCATAATGACCATGAACAGTTGCTCCAGGAGTAGCCAAATAAGACTTAGCCGATCTTATAACTAAAAAGTCGACATTAACAATTAAAATTTGACCAGATTTTTTTACGTGTGGTTCGTATTTAAATAGACATACATTTTCACAAATAAATTGTCCAAGGCTAATTTTGATCGATGTCTCTTCACAATAATCATGATGGAGAAAGCACCAATTCAAATGGAATGGGTTCAAAACGATGTTACTGCATAGATCGGGATTATAAATCCTCCTATTTTCATCTATTAAACAGTATTTAAGTACTTGAAGTACTTGGAAAATCTGTTTCAAATTGTCAAGTAGCAAATATTTCTTTAACACGATCTGATTATGAGTTATTAAATGGTAAGATGAATAAAAATTCGATATTTTAGGTACAATAGCGCCTAAGGGACCTAAATAATCCCTAATTGGAATTAGGGGATCCGATTCTTTTGTCACATTGTTATATTTCGAACTATTGAATGGACCAATTCGAGAACAATTGGATGATGACAAAATTAGCAAAGATTGGCATTCCTTATTTCGATTCAACAACATACCAATAGTTCCTTGATGTTGGCTAAGTGATTGAATCTTCGCCTTGGAATAAAAAGGATTGATATTGGTGCAATCTAATCCATTATCGGGAATCAATCCGGAACTTGCCCTATCATACCTTTTTCCGGTATACGAAATAGTGGACTTGACTAACTCAATTCTTATGAAATCGCGAATTAGATCATTTGCCCTTACCTCAACAAAGGAAGCATGAACCTCTTCTATAGAACCATTTTGTTCTTGGTCCCAATTCAATACTAAGCAAGTCCGAACTAATTGAATACTTGTGTGATAAATTCCTCGAATTGACTTGCCATTTCCATAAAGGATATAATTGACAACTCTAAATTGGACATTATCCTTTTCCTGCAAGATATCACGAGGGAAAAGTGTTGCTAAATTTATCCCATCGGATATTTCATATGTGACTACGGGTCGAACCAAAACAAAATACTTTTTCTTGGTAGGTGTG